AAAACATTCATCGTTGGGGTGATAGTGAGAGTTCGAGTTACAGTAATGTTGATCATTTAGTTGGCGTCAGGGCCATTCGGAATTTCATCTCTGATGACACCTTTTTTGTTAGGGATAGTAATAGGCACGGTTATTCCATATATTTTGATATGGAAAATCAAATTTTGGAGATTGACAACGATCATTCTTTTCTGAGTGAACTAGAAAGGTCTTTTTTTAGTTTTCGTAATTATAATTATAGGAATAATGGATCGAAAAGGGACGATCCCGATTATGATCGTTCCATGCATGATACTCAATCTAGTTGGAATAATCACATTAATAATTGCGTTGATTCTTATCTTCATTCTCAAATTTGTATCGACAGTCACGTTTTAAGTAGTAGTGAAAATTACAGTGACAGTTACATTTATACTTACATTTGTGGTGAAAGTGGAAATAGTAGTGAAAGCGAGAGTTCCAATAGAAAAACTAGCCCGAATGGTAGTCATTTAACTAGAAGTCGAAGAGAAAGTTCTAATGATCTCGAAGTAACTCAAAAATACAGGCATTTGTGGATTCAATGCGAAAATTGTTATGGATTAAATTATAAGAAAATTTTGAAGTCAAAAATGAATATTTGTGAACAATGCGGATATCATTTGAAAATGAGTAGTTCAGATAGAATCGAACTTTCGGTTGATCCAGGTACTTGGGATCCGATGGATGACGACATGGTCTCTCTGGATCCCATTGAATTTCATTCAGAAGAGGAACCTTATAAAAATCGTATTGATTCTTATCAAAGAAAGACAGGATTGACGGAGGCTGTTCAAACAGGTACAGGTCAACTAAATGGGATTCCCATCGCAATTGGGGTTATGGATTTTCAGTTTATGGGGGGTAGTATGGGATCCGTAGTAGGCGAGAAAATCACCCGTTTGATCGAGTATGCTAGCAATAAATTTTTACCTCTTATTCTAGTGTGTGCTTCCGGAGGAGCACGCATGCAAGAGGGAAGTTTGAGCTTAATGCAAATGGCTAAAATCTCTTCTGCTTTATATGATTATCAATCAAATAAACGGTTATTCTATGTATCAATTCTTACATCTCCTACTACTGGTGGAGTGACAGCTAGTTTTGGTATGTTGGGGGATATCATTATTGCCGAACCGAATGCCTATATTGCATTTGCGGGTAAAAGAGTAATTGAACAAACATTGAATAAGGCAGTACCTGAAGGTTCACAAGCGGCTGAATATTTATTCCATAAGGGCTTATTCGATCCAATCGTACCACGTAATCCTTTAAAAGGTGTTCTGAGTGAGTTATTTCAGCTTCACGCTTTTTGTCCTTTGAATAAAAATTCAATCAAGTAGGGTCTTAAGTTAAATTTTGATTGTGATGAACAATTAGTTAGTTTATCAGAATCAAAATAAAACAAAACCTGAAAAATGGACTTTTCTTTGGTGACATAAGATTTAATTGTAGAAAGAATCATGCGAATAATTATTTTTTTTTTACCGATATTACTGATTAGTAAACCTCTATCAACAAAACAACATAAAAAGCGAATTCTTCCTTAGAATTAGGAGGCAAGGCAAATAAAACGAATTTCATGGTCCCCTCTTTCATCTTTCTATATATCCCAAGAAGCCCGTTTTTTCTAAGAATCCCTGCAGTTGGATCGGATTCTAACGAATCTTTCGGGAATTTTTAAGAAACTCTTTTTTTATTAAAAAAGAAATTAGAAGATAAGAACAATAGAAAAAGCAAAATAAAATAAGAATAATAAAGGATCGTGGATCGGATTCTAACGAATCTTTCGGGAATTTTTAAGAAACTCTTTTTTTATTAAAAAAGAAATTAGAAGATAAGAACAATAGAAAAAGCAAAATAAAATAAGAATAATAAAGAAAGTGGATTATCATACATATATTTCATGTAGAAAGATGAATAAGTCCGTTTATTTAGTTCTACATGCCTTGCACTTATTAGATATACTTACTTAGATATACTTAGTATAGATACTTAGTATACTTATACACGAATTAGAATATGACTTATAATTATTATAAGATATCTTTATAATAATAACAGGTACAAATATTAAATCGAGGTACCCATTCTATGACAATTCTCAACAACTTACCCTCTATTTTTGTGCCTTTAGTGGGCCTAGTATTTCCGGCAATTGCAATGGCTTCTTTATCTCTTCATGTTCAAAAAAATAAGATTTTTTAAATCCGACGTGGTCAAATCTCCTCTAGTTTTTTTTTCAAGACTTAGCGAACACGCATATCCATTTAGTAGAATATTGTATAACAATAACAGGTGGCTTTCTCCGAACATAAATGAAAGAGCTCTTATGCATGCATAAACATGATATATGGGTAAATGAATTCTATCTATTTTCAAAAATAGGTTCGGATCCGAGCTCATGTCTGAAATTTAAGTCAATGTATCTATATGTATGTAGCTATCTAGAGGGAATCCTAAGAGGGGGCTGTTCTTATTTTATTATATCTAACTAATTTGATGAATTACTGTTAAAAGTTCACATCAGAATAGTACTAGTTGATGAGAGTTACTTCGGAAACAAAAAAAGTCAAATCAAATTGATTTTGGTTATTCCCTCAATTCCAATAAAATGCAACTGGATCTAGTATGTATGAGTTGGCGATCAGAATATATATGGATAGAATTTATAGCAGGATCTCGCAAAACAAGTAATTTCTGCTGGGCCTTTATCCTTTGTTTAGGTTCATTAGGATTCTTATTGGTTGGAATTTCTAGTTATCTTGATAGGAATTTGATATCTTTATTTCCGTCTCAGCAAATCAATTTTTTCCCACAAGGGATCGTGATGTCTTTCTATGGGATCGCGGGTCTCTTTATTAGTTCCTATTTGTGGTGCACAATTACATGGAATGTAGGTAGCGGTTATGATCGATTTGATAGAAAAGAAGGAATAGTGTGTATTTTTCGTTGGGGATTTCCTGGAAAAAATCGCCGCATCTTTCTACGATTCCTTATGAAAGATATTCAGTCCATCAGAATAGAAGTTAAAGAGGGTATTTATGCTCGTCGTGTCCTTTATATGGAAATCAGAGGCCTGGGGGCTATTCCCTTGACTCGTACTGATGAGAATTTGACTCCGCGAGAAATTGAGCAAAAGGCTGCTGAATTGGCCTATTTCTTGCGTGTACCAATTGAAGCATTTTGAAAAATGAACTGAAGAATAAATGCTTTCTCAGCAGGAGGAACAAACCCAAGAACCCTCTTTTTTCTATAGCATAACTTACTTAATTGAAGTTTCTTCAGAACGCCCAGTCAGGCCAAAGCAAGGCAAACGTGTATGGAACAGCCATAACATAAAACAAACTGTTTTTGTCGGCAAAAAAACTATTTTTTTGCGTATGGAAATCCCCACTCAATTCAATTCAGTAACAAAAGAAGTAACAAATCGAAATAATAGATTGATCTCATATATCAAAACATTTCGTAATAAAAAATTTAGCTTTTTTTTATTTTCAATATTTTGAATTGATACGTTAGATATGGATAGATCATATCTTGCAAATTCTCTCTATTTTCTTTTGTCAATCGACCCTTTTTATCCTTTCTTTTGTCTTTCTTAATGACCAAACTATTGAATCTCTTATAATGATAACTTTTCTTTCTTTTTTTGCCACTCGTTTTTGATCATCACAATATTCTTCAGAAAATTCTCTCAAATATTCCTGGACTATGCTCTGGGTAGCCAGCGAAAATGTTTTTCGAAATATTTTCGATTATTTTTCTTAATAGAAAGGAAGTTCTTTCATTTCGAAATCCGAATAATATTCATTATTTGAATCTTTTGGTCATTCATCGAAGGGGAGCACTTGCTTCGAATATTTGATCAATTGAGATATCTGGAAACAATATTTTTTGCTTATTTCTTCATTCGAATTCGAAATCGATTCTTCTTCTATTTCTGTATTTTTTCTACACTGGATTCAAGGACTAACCGCTGAATCACAACTAAAAAACAGAGACTCTATTCATAGGCGCGATACCTTATAATAGAACTCATGCTTGATAGAAATATTAGATCGAATAGAGTCAACAAATGAGGTGGGTTC